TCTTTTTAGAATCATTAACAGAAAGAATCAAATGATTCTGTTGATACATTCGAATGATTAAACGTTTCACAATTAGTAAACTGGATTTTTTGTCATAACCTGCATTTTCCAACAAAATAGATCCCTTTAAACCATGATCATGAGCAAGTACATAAATAGACTCCTGAAATATAAGTGGATATAAGAAGTAGTGAGATCTATCTAGCCCTAAATAGCTTTGGAATTTCTCCATTTGAAATTCTATTTAAATGAAAGGTAGAGGATTTTGGGGGTTATAAATGATACATAGTGCGATACAGTCAAAACAAGGTATTATAGTACAAACCGAATAGATACCTCGGATACAGATAAACTTATAAACAGATTCTCTATCTTCTCTTTTTCCATTTAAAATTAAGTATTTATGTTCGTTTTCATTATAGGATAACAAGATGATTAGAAATCCTTTACTTTTTTCAACCCAACCGCTCTTTTGATTTTGGAAATTTTTTTATCAATATACTGTTTCTTATACACATACTTCTCCATTATGGAATGGAGAGTGGTAATATTTAGGATTCATTAAAAAATCAAGAATACATTCCTGGGAGAAAGCCTTCCCGTATTGGGCACTAATATTTTTTTAACGTCTAATTAGATCGGGTAATCATTCAAATGAAGAACGGAAGCTCGTTGCTTTTTCTTTCCCTATAATCAAAATGAAATGAATTAAAGCCGTGGGGCCCTATCCATTTATTAATTCGACCCAACTTTAAATTGACTTCGATTTGCTCCCTTTGAATAATTTAAATGAAGGCTTTGTATCGAGCCGGAAAGAATAAAATATTCTCAGAACTCTTAATTGATACGACATGCTATTTTTTCCATTCATTCCCTTTCAGGATCAGTCGTGGTCTTCCAAACTTTACCGATGGTATGGACGAATCCCTCGCTTCATCTAAATGTGTAAAAGATCCTAGCCGCACTTAAAAGCCGAGTACTCTACCGTTGAGTTAGCAACCCAAATAGAAAACGGATATGTAGATACAATCAGAATAAAACAAAATGATTAAATCAAAGCATTAATATATGAAATAAAAAAAAAAATAGAAACAATTTTTCTAATCTATTTGGAACATAAAAATGACTAAATTAGATGAAAAAATAAAAAATTTCCCGATCAAAAAAAGAAAGAAGTGTAAAAAATGCTGGACCATCCCCTATTTCTATGTTATCCGCTTTTTCAATCAAAAATCCGAGGAGCAAAGCTAATCTAACGAACCCATCATTTGAATCAACAGGTAAAAAAGAAAACCTATGGGACGGAAATAAATAGAGCCGCTTATCACGATGAATTATATTTGTTCGATACAATTTTGTCAATATAAAGTTTAATAAAAGAATACGATGAAAAAAAACAAGAACTAAAATTGAAAGAATAGTAAAAAAACTTGTGTTGGGTTGGCACTGCATATGCATAATACTAAAATTTTTATTTTAGATGGAGAATAAATAAAGAAAAAGTAGAAAAAGGGTTTATGCAATCAATAGTGTATTGAATCCATATAAAATAAGTCGAATAAATAACTTAGATTCCTTGTTTCTTACTTGGTATTAGAGTAAGAATGAAAACCGCCCGATTGCAGGTAATGCCAGAATTTTCTATTTTGTAATGATCCATCGAATAAGGTTTCCTTATCAAAAGATTCTATAAAAGCAATGATACATAGATACGAATAGAGCAAGAAAAGAAGGAAATAAAAAAACATAGTATAGAAAAGATATCCAAAATGATATAGAAATCACTATCCTATACTTAGTTTTTATTTCCTTAATTTAATTGGATTTCGTTTGATTAGGGCAAAGTTCCTTAAAAACCTCTGCCTTTTTTAAAATATCCTGAACAGTTCCTGTAGGCTGAGCACCTTTTTCAAGGAAATAGAGAATAGCGGGAACGTTTAAATAAGTTTGATTCTTGATAGGATCATAAAAACCCACTTTCCGAAGATCTCTTCCTTCTCTTCGAGATCGAACATCAATTGCAACGATTCGATAGACGGCTCATCGGGATAGATGTAGATGAAAAAGAACCCCCCCCCCCTAGAACCGTATAAGAAGGTTTCTCCTCGTACGGCTCGATAAAAAATGATTTGCGTTTTTGTCTATGGATAAAATTAGAATAAATAGGAAAGGAATCCGTAAAATAAATTAGTCTATAATTTAACTCATAGTCATTTTTATTTAGCTTCCTTCCTGAAAAAAATCATTTGTACTCATAACTCAAGTTCAATAATTCTCAAATACCCTAAATAAAATTAAAATTTGCTTTTTTTTGAGTGGTCTTTAACCCTCCCTTTTTTCGTCTCGTTGAAAATATCTTTGGATTCCTTATTTGGATCCGTGAGACAATTGAAGTGGTGTTTCCTTGTTCTGGGATCCTTTATTTTGGTTTTAAATCATTGGGTTTAGACATTACTTCGGTGCTTCTTAATCCTTTCAAAACGGTAGCAACGTACCCTTTTTGTGATTTCTTTCTATCAAAGAATCATACCGATGGTTGATTCGTGCGCGATACACTGTGGATCGAAAAAGTTTTAGCCGTTCCAAAAATTTTTTTGAATTTAAATTTTGCTCGACTCGAATCGGATCCTTTCGATTTCTATATCGAAGATATACTTACGAAGTTGTTCCAATTTATTGATTGGCATTAACCCTAGATCGTTGCCCCTGAGAAATTAATCAATACTTTCTACTCGAGCTCCATCACGAACTATTTACATTACAACCCAATCAAAAAAAGAAGGGTTCTAGTAGAATAGAAAAACGACGTCGAGCGAAGAGCACCTTCATTCCTATATAAAATGGTGGATGTAAGAATAAGAATCCACACCGGATCGTGTCCTTCAAGTCGCACGTTGCTTTCTACCACATCGTTTTAAACGAAGTTTTACCATAAAAATCCTCTAATTTGGAACCAGTATGGAATTGATTCAATTATGGAATCATGAATAGTCATTGGTTCAGTCGGTACAGAGACATAGTCATTTATATTCTCTTATCTACATAGATATAGAGAATAAATATTTTTCTGAAGAAATATTAGCAATACCCCGGCTTTTTTTGTATGAATGGAACTTTTTCTATAAATCTCTATATAAAAAAAATGTCTAACAGAAATATCCAGAAATCTCAATATAGAAATAAGAAATAACATAACTAACAGAAATCAAACGAAGAAATCAATTCTATTTGACTCTGCCTCTTCAAGTGACTCAATAAGATAGACTGACCCATTCCAACTTCCCCAAACTTCCCAAAGATTCAATCCATAAAGAATCATTACAAATCTTTATACTTGAAAAGTTTCTTACTTCTACATCATTATTTGAGTCAAGTTTTACAGTAAAGACTCCATTTGATTATCATAATAAATATCATTTTCTTTTTCTTTTCGAATAGAATTGTTAATGATGTAAAGCAAATAATCTAAATAGATCGAACAATAAAAAGAAATATCATTGTTAAATATTTCAATTTGAATATTTTAGGGATGCAAATTATTTTTCACAAAAATAGAAAGACTTTTTGTCACTGAAATAGGATAACAATACATACCTATACATAACTATAAGCTAAGCACTTCCTCTTTTATATGTATTTTCATATTTTGTTTAACCTGAGTTTAAGTAATCTTTATACAGATCTATGTCCCATCTTATCTTTATCTGGATCACAAAAGGGTTTAGTTACTTTTGCATGTAATTTGAACTCGATTGAGTTCAGTTTGTGAAAAATTCAGATATGATTCCGAAAAGAATCATTCAAAATCAAAAAAAGAGGAATCATATTCTATCCAATATTAGACCTTGAAACAGAACCTTATTGAACAAAAAACAAGTATTCGGATACAAGGGATATGCTCTGGGACGGAAGGATTCGAACCTCCGAATAGCGGGACCAAAACCCGTTGCCTTACCGCTTGGCTACGCCCCATTTCTATTTTTATTGGACCTAATACTAATAAAGAATAATATTGGTATTAAGTGTTCGTCAATTGCAGTCCAACTATCTATAGAAAATCTTTTTTCTTTATAGAATTGATTATAGATTTGTTGCTAGGATTTTGACATATGTATATCTAGAATTCAACTGAATTTATTGATCATTACATATAATTCAATTAAGATATTGTATGAAAGTATCATTTCTTCTATTCTCCTTTGAGAATTGGAGGATTTTTGATTGAGTGGAAAAAGAAGTATTTTTTTGTCTACCTTACTTTCTTCATTTTTCCTTATATCAATAACTCAATCAAAATGCAATTATCTCGACGAAAAAAAAATTTCTGTTATGCTTAATATATTTAGTTTGATCTGTCTTAATTCTGCCCTTTATCCGAGTAGTCTTTTCTTCGCCAAATTGCCCGAAGCCTATGCTTTTTTGAATCCAATCGTAGATGTTATGCCAGTCATACCCCTGTTCTTTTTTCTTTTAGCCTTTGTTTGGCAAGCTGCTGTAAGTTTTCGATAAGATCTTTAATAGTATCCTAGAAAATTCATGATTTATTCGAGAAAAATGATAACAATTGATAAGATCAAATAAGTCTGACAGTATGAACCTTCAATTCAAACATTGAAATTCTCGGATAGCTGCGATAAATTAGGCTCGCCCCATTTCCCGATTTGAATCCTTTTTTCGGCGAAATACCTTATTAGCTTAGGGTCGCTTACAATATCTAATTGTGGGTATGAAAGTGATTTGTGGTAATCAAAGACTCTTATTAAAAATTTCAACTTCATTTGAATTGCTGAACATTCTTTTCTATTTCTATAATTCATTTCTTGGTATCAAAATAGTATATGTGATATAAAAATGGAGGATCTATTATCTTTTCTCGTTTTTCTTTTTCAAAAAATGATCTTGGAGGTTGTGTAATGCTTACTCTCAAACTTTTCGTTTACACAGTAGTAATATTCTTTGTTTCTCTCTTCATCTTTGGATTCCTATCCAATGATCCAGGACGTAATCCTGGACGTGAAGAATAAAAAAAATTTCGTTTTTCTTGCTTGATTTTAAAATTTTCTTCATATTTTATTTTAGCTATTCCACACATTTAACTAGTAAAAAAATAAGCAGGGGTTTGCTAAATTTGAAATAAAAAATAGAAAGTCATCAACGGAAACGGAAAGAGAGGGATTCGAACCCTCGGTACGAATAACTCGTACAACGGATTAGCAATCCGCCGCTTTCGTCCACTCAGCCATCTCTCCCAATTGAAAAAGATAATTACTATGTTACATTACACATCAAGTAAGGATTAAACAAAGTATTTCTTTCACATTCTTTATCGTTATTATATAATTAGCAATTCCATTTAGATGCTCGAAAGATCCAAATAGAAAGATAAATAAAGAAGACCTTCTTGCTTTTATTTTGTACCCTTTTGCCTGGCCCGGTCAATACCCAGCCGGGCCTTTTTTGTTCCAAAAAATTGCCTTTCTTTTTGATTTATAGGCAACATACTCTAAATAGCCAATTTGGTATCTGTGTAACAATTTCCGTTCTGGGGTTTACATATACTTATCATTTTTGTTATAATGGAAATTGAGAAGGATTTTTGATTCAAAAGAATCAATTAAGTATGTATCAATTTGTATTTTCTTATGTCATTAGGCAAACCAAATTTTAGATTCAAATCCAAGAATAATTCACGAATTCTCAGTCAACGAATAGTTAATGGTTCCCATTTGTCATAAATTTTGGTTTTTTTGTTTGAGTGAAAATATAAATTTTCTTTTTCAATATAAAAGTGAGGGGAAGCTTTTTGGCATTGTGTGTTTTGAGATACTATACAATCAATCGAGGGGGTAGATCAAATACAATCAAAAGGGGAAAAAGGTTTCTTTTCTAATTTTAGAAAAAGAATTAAAAAAGGGATGCAAGTACAATAAACTAAATTTTAGTAATAAAGGAAATTTTTATCCTATTGTGTATCGTTTTGGCGGCATGGCCGAGTGGTAAGGCGGGGGACTGCAAATCCTTTTTCCCCAGTTCAAATCCGGGTGCCGCCTCATCAACAAACGAATTGAAATCTCTTATTCTGTTCTGCTGATATAACTCAACCAAATTTTACCCAGCAGAATAAGGGGACTTTTCATACTTGGTTGATTCTAAACATCCGTTCTGGAGATTTTGTAAAGAAATCTTTGAAGACAAAATTCAAAGAATCCAAAATGAAAAGAAATATTCTAATGGTCGAAGCAAGACTTCCCGATTCCACTAATGTAATGTCTAGTCTTGATTGCGGATAATTTAATTACTGGTTGGGGGAAGTTCTTTCTATACTGTAATTTACATATATAGACTCGCGAGAATCTCTGAGTGTTCAGGCATTCAATCACTATTAGATTGAGATAGATAATTTACTTTTTTATAGAAAATAAAAAGCGACATTTTTTTTGAAACCCCTAGTCAATCAATAGTAGTATAATATACTATCTCTCAACTCCTTCAGAGAGACAATCGGGAAAGGGTACGGATTAGATCAAATAGGAAAAAGTTTGTAATAGATAGCAATTGATCTATTTTGACTTTGAAGGGCAATAAAAATGGAATGGACCCTCTTATTTTCTTATTTATTACTAGATGTTCCATTAGTAACATTCCTTTGCTTTGTAGTGTGATTTTTTATTTTTACTTGTGTTTAGTCTTTCCCGAGTAGAAATAGTCATTTTTGAAATGGATTTTTTTGATTGGTTCATCAACAGTGTTCGGCCAGAATCCCTTTTTGACTATGGACCATTCATTCTACTATTATTAGTGAGCAATAATGGAATAATTCTATCATAGAGATAAGGGACATAATTCACATGGATATAGTAAGTCTCGCTTGGGCTGCTTTAATGGTAGTCTTTACATTTTCCCTTTCACTCGTAGTATGGGGAAGAAGTGGACTTTAGAAGCACTCCTAATTTAGTTGAGGAATGAAATGGTATCAATTGTTTTATAGATCGTTCTGCAACGCATTTTTTCTTTGAATTGAAATCATTTTCAATTCAAAGAAAAATATCTTCATTTCGAAATTCCATTGGATTCTAGTGGATAAATGTATTCTATAACAGCAAAACAATTATTTCAGATTCATCGGAATAAATGGATGTATCAAAGAAATAGAATTGGGTCCTACGTCAATTCCATATCCATATATGGATTAATAACTACATATATTGAAGATAGAAGCTAATAAAGTATACCAACTTTATTAGAAACAATTTTATAAACTACTATAACACTAATAGAGAGTATGGTAAGTAAGAAATCTATTTCTTACTTACCATACTTTCGGATCTCATAGAATACCGCCGACTATAGCCCGTTGATTTCATTTAAGACGCAAAAATAGAATATTTTTCATTTGATTTCTTAACTATTGATAAGAATTCAGAAGTCAAGTTTCATTTAAAGTAATTAATCATTTTGACTTACTGTTTTTACGTAAATTATAAGTAGAAAAGCAGTAGGAACTAAAATGAACAGTGCAGTAGCAATAAATGCAAGAATATTTACTTCCATAATCCCATCGTTTTTTTATTTCACAATAACTCGGGATTTAATCCCATAGAGATGATAAATCTTTCACCTGTCAATTCAATGAATGCATTAACTATCGATGATCTTGAATCGGATCAATATCATAAATAACAATATCTGAGCTATTAAATTAATTCGTCGTCGAGAATTGAATAGTATAACATACGAACATCTTTTATCCATACCGAATACAAGATTGGATTCCCGGACCAATCAAAAATTCCTTTACTTTATTTATACTTCTTTTCTGTTCTTTCTTTTCTATAACCTACCTTAGGTCTTCCTTATAGAACCATCAAATGAAACGAAATCTAACCACCCGTCCGAACTACAAAACCCCAACAAACAATACAAGCGAAGTGGAAAAATAGAGGAATTAGGTTCTAAATTTTAATGATCTAAATTTCTTTGGAAGACAAAGAAGTATGAGAAAGACGAGTCGCGGGAGAAAAGATGGACTATTCTATCAACTTAACTATTTTAGTTATTTTCATTTTATTTTAGGGTTTGTTCTTTCTTCGACAGAATCCTGAAAAAAAGAAGGGAAACCCCTTCGGAATTCAATTATGCTCTCTGTCCCTTCTTTCACAGAAAATGGAGAGGCGATTTGATGTACTTATTGGATCCGTCGGGACTGACGGGGCTCGAACCCGCAACGTCCGCCTTGACAGGGCGGTGCTCTTGCCTATTGAACTACAATCCCAGGGAAATAAGAAGAGATCTAGCAGAAATTTTGGATTCTTTTTGATTCTCTCGTATTTTTATTCTATCGTATCAGGTATTTATTAAGAACAAGAGTTTTCTACCATCTGATAGTAGATTGACAAATTGTTGGGCCGAGCTGGATTTGAACCAGCGTAGACATATTGTCAACGAATTTACAGTCCGTCCCCATTAACCACTCGGGCATCGACCCAACGCCTAATTCATTTTAGACGTTCCATAATCAACTTCCTTTCGTCTCCCAGGCGGATTTGACAAATAAATATCACTTGATCTAAAATACAAAGTCTCACTGAGTAGACTATTAGAAGGACTTGACAAATACGGATCACTTTATAGAAAATCCCACTCCTATAGTATTGAGCCTTGGTACACCCCTAGAGGGACTTGAACCCTCGTTTTCTCCGTGAAAGAGAGAGGTCGTAACCACTGGACCATAGGGGCCTATGGCCACCTTGATTCATAAATCAACTAGAAATAATAGGTCCCGGCCACCTTTAAGAAATAAAAAAGCACTAGAAATCAAATAGGTAATAATAAAAATACCATAGGTAATTAATGCCTAAGGCCACCTTAACTTAATATAACTCAGGCCGAGAGCCGCCTTTAGGAGATGAATCAAACCGAAAAACTCGTTAACTATTCTGGAGGTTAATGGTAATCAAACTTTACCATTAAATTACAACCTTGAAACTTGATTTCATTGGTCTTTCTCGTCTTTATCTCTCTCATTCACAAAGGGTTCTGCGTTGGATCAAGATCCTTTACTCTACAGTGGATTCAAGGTGCTTTACCAAAATATGATTTGACCACTTAAATTATATTGTGCCCTAAGTCATACTGTCAATTGACGACAGGACAGGAGGGCAATAAAAGAAGAGAGAAAACGGAAATATAGATTAGGTATATCCGCGCGTTAAGTTAAGTTAATAAATAAAAAATTCATCTAGTTTTATGGTATTCAATATTCAAGTAGATTATAATTTCAATACCGTTATACATTATAATATAAGAAACTGAATAAGAAACTGAATCCGTTTTGATATTCTAAAAAAATCCCAAAGCAGAGTAAGCCTAAACGGTAGAATTCTGTTTCTAGGACTGTTTTATCAATTCCGTTCCGGTTGCATCTCTTAAAATAAGTTCAGTATCAATTTTGATTTCACCTATCTCATAGATTCCAGTCAAAGATTAATAGAATCGAAATTCCATCATTGCTAGATCTATAAGATTTTCTTTGATGGATAATGAGCCAGCCAAAATGGTATTTTTTGTCTTTTTTTTTATATGGATGAATATAAATAACTGACAATTTCAAAATAATCCGGGATAGACGCAATGTCCACAATACCTGGATTTAATCAGATACAATTTGAAGGATTTTGTAGGTTCATTGATCAGGGTTTGGCAGAAGAGCTTTCTAAGTTTCCAAAAATTGAAGATACAAATCAAGAAATCGACTTTGAATTCTTTTTGGAAAGATATCAATTGGTAGAACCCCTGATAAAGGAAAGAGATGCTGTGTATGAATCACTCACATATTCTTCTGAATTATATGTATCCGCGAGACTCATTTGGAAAAATGATAGGCGTAGATATATCCAAGAACAAACAATTTTGATAGGAAAGATTCCTCTAATGACTTCTCTGGGAGCTTTTATAGTAAATGGAATCTATAGAATTGTGATCAATCAAATATTGCAAAGTC